AATCCGATTGGGTACTATAAATAGATTCGGGATTTGATTTCCAGAAACAATATAGAAATAGAATTTTTTTGTATTTTTTTAATAAAATGGAACTTTTTCGTGGATTTCACTGTTAAAAAAAAAAAAAATGGAATTCCGGAAATTTCCTATAGGCATCTTATATGGATAAGATACCCAATTAGATTTAGATAATAGTAATCGTTTATGTTCTGGGGTTTACATATACTCATAATCGCTATTATAATTTTAATTAAGAAGGATTTTTTTATGGTTATGGAAACGAATCAATACAGATTAGTAATTATTAGTTATGTATCAATTTTTTTGAGTTAGATAAGGTATCAATTTGGGGCTTTTTTTCTTATATCATTAGGGAAACCGAATTTTCAATTTAATTTAAATACAAGAATCATTTAGGAATTCACAGTCAATAGTTAAAGTTAACGGTTCCCATTTGTCCTGAATTTTTGCTTTTGTGACTGAAAATCCACATTTAATTTTCTTTCAATAGAAAAAGAAAGCAAAGTTTTTCGGTTTTTAGTTTTAGATATTGTGTGTTGTAAGATACTATCAATCGAAGAGATAGAGCCAATCCAATATTTTGTATCGTTTTGGCGACATGGCCGAGCGGTAAGGCGGGGGACTGCAAATCCCTTTTTCCCCAGTTCAAATCCGGGTGTCGCCTCATCAACAAACAAAAGAATCTAAATACCTTCTTTGCTGATATAACTTTATCATTTTTTTTTTCCAGCAGAAGTAAGCAGACGAAAAAGCCTCTTTAGATTTGCTTGATTCTAAGCATCGTTGGAGTTCTCAAAACTGCTAGAAATCCTTGCGTCTAGGTTTCAAGAATTTAGTAGAGTAATCAAAAATAATCGTTAAATCTTGATATGATAGCCCTTCGACTACTACTGTAGTGTCTACTGATTGGGTCTTGAATTAGGGTAGGGAATCGAATTTCATTTTTAGTTACGGAAAGGAGGAAGATACTTTATATACGATATACGGACTCATGAAAGTATCTGAGTGCTCGAGCATTCAATCAATATTATATTGAATGGATAATTGGCTTTTTTTTTTTATTTTTAATCTTAAAAAAATAAATTCTTTCTTTTCGATAAGCTCTAGTTACGCATGTAATAGGCCATCCCATCTCCCGATTGTCTCTATGAAACAATCGGGAGACCGTAAAGATTAGATCAAATGAGAAAGGAATAATAGGGGTATGTGATAGATAGTGATCTATCTTTATTCTCCATTTTTAGACTTTTTACTTAATGTAATGAAATGTAGGGCAACAAAAGAAAGACTAGGTCTTATTATTCCTATGGTACTAACACTCCTTTGATTTTGATACTTCCAAGAGTTTCTCTGCCTCTTTTATTTATTTGTCCTTAATTTTTTCAATTATACTAGAAATCATATAATAACTTGTTATAATTTGATTTTTTGGATTGTTTCATCAATGGTGTTGTGCCCGAATCTCTTTTTGACTATGCGCTAGTGATTCCACTATTATTAGTGAATAATAATTATTAGTGAGCAATAATGGAATAATTCTTTTATATTCATAGAGATAGGGGACATAATTCACATGGATATGGTAAGTCTCGCTTGGGCTGCTTTAATGGTAGTCTTTACATTTTCTCTTTCACTCGTAGTATGGGGACGAAGTGGACTCTAGAAGTACTACTAATTGAAGAATCAAACTGTATCGATTGTTTTTGTTTTATAGATCGTTCTGCAAAACTTTTTTTTCTTTGATTTTTTTTTTTACTGTTAAAAAAAAAAGAGTTCTGTTATTATAAATAAGTTTTTAAGTGGATACATACTTTCGACACGAAAGAACATAGACATAGTGGTTGTCCAATGAGATACTACGCATAATAATATACTACCTCGGGGTAGCCACCCACATATTACGTGCTTACCACTTGTTTTATTTATTATTATTAGTCTTTTCGTTATTTTCAAAATTTGATTTATGCTTGTTTTATGGAACTCATTTCATATCATATCATGGTTCAAACGTTAAAGATGGGGTTTGCTAATTATTTTCAAAATCCGAAGATAAAAAGTTCCCACGGAACCGAACCCCTGGATCATCTGTGAACTGCTCAATTCAATCAATTACTTCTTTCGAATGCTAAAAAAAGATTAGTGGCCTTTCGATTATTTCATTTCAGATTCATTGGAATCAACATGAATTATGAAGCAAAGAAATAGAATTGGGCCACTATGTATATTAACATTACATATATGTAATTGATATGATATCTATATATAAATAGAAAGATATATATTGTAGATTCATCTATATTCAAATTGATCTATATTCAACCTGTATTTTTATACAGTACAATTTTATACACTTCAATAACAATAATGGATAGTATGGTAGAAGGATTCATATATTTCTTTCTACCATACTATCGGATCTCATAGAATACTTCTCTCGTAGAATACTGATAATTCTAGTCCGCCAATTTCATTTAAGACGCGAAATTTGAATCCTTTTCATTTTTCTTATCTTTAATCATTGATAAGAACTAAACAGTCAAGGTTAATTCAAATTAATCACTTTGACTTATTGTTTTTACGTATATTATAAGTAAAAAGGCGGTAGGAACTAGAATGAACAGTGCAGTAGCAATAAATGCGAGAATATTTACTTCCATAATCTCATCGTTTCATTTTTTATTCGCAATAACTCGGGATTTAATCCCATAGAGATGATAAATGTTTCACTTGGAAATTCAATGGGATGCATTGCATCTCGATGATATCGAATCGGATTAAAATATCATGAATAACAATATCGGAGCTATCAAATCGATTCATCGTCCAGAATTGAATAGTATAACATAGGAAGATCTTTTATCCATACCGAATTCAAACAAAATGGGATTCCTGATGCAATCAAGAATTTCTTTACTTTGTTTTTTTTATTTCTAATTTTTGGCATTCTTTCTTTTCTATAATCTACTGCCCTCTTGTCCAATGCAATCATCTGATGAAGTCTCATCAGACTACCTTTACCCTCACATTGGTTATAAACAAACTCAAGCAAATAATAGCAGCGAAATTCAAAAAAGGGAAAGGAGGTAGGGTCGAACTAAACTCCTTCCTTTTTTTGTACTGATCAAATCTTCTTAAAAAAAAGAAATCAAAAATCAACTAAACTTAAACTTTCAAAAACCTCACTAAGAGAGATAGATGGGATCCTTGTTTGTATTAATATCCTCTTTCCTTGAATTAGTAGTGGGACGTATATATCAAAAGTTAAGTGTGAAATTTGAATGAGATAGATTATTTCAAATTAATAATTGAATTTCCTAATTGAGGTTACACAAAATCAGAGCCAGAACTAATATATTTTGCTTTAAGACGAAAAATTAGATCAAAGTTTACTATGTTAAATTTATTTTGTATCGTCCAAATTCCCTTTGTGTATGTGCTTCCCGGAAACGTATAGTACTCTATTCCATTACAAAAATCGGACGTAATCAAAAAAGCTAGACCCAGTACGGTATTCCTTCGAATCCTGAATATGATGCTACCCATAATTGTGGTAATTCACATATGTCTTTCTCCCATCAATCAGTACTCGTTGAAGAAATGGAAATTCCCATATTTTTATTTTTTTTTGATGAAAAATGTGAAAAAAAAAAATAAGAGAGATCGCGTTTGGAATAAGATTCAGTTATGTTATTTGTTCTCTCTTTCACAGGAAAGGAAGAGATGAATTGATGTATTTTTTTATTGGATTTGGATCCATCGGGACTGACGGGGCTCGAACCCGCAGCTTCCGCCTTGACAGGGCGGTGCTCTGACCAATTGAACTACAATCCCAGGGAAATAAAGTGTACAACATATGTTGTTGATTTAATTTCCTTCAAACCTTTCTATGTAGATTTTTGATTCGAATTGTCATATTCTAACAAACAGAGACGCGAGTAATAGATTGATATGCGCGGAGACATGTACTTTAGTGAGAGGAGCATGGATTAATAGTCATTTTTTCGTTATTGTTAAATTGATTGATAATCCATCTGTGAATGAATAAAAAAAGCGTTTTTTTTTATTCTTCCCTATCAAGTCAAGCATTTCTATAGAAGGACAAATGGGTTATATCATTTTATGGTGGATCCGCGAATTATTGGGCCGAGCTGGATTTGAACCAGCGTAGACATATTGCCAACGAATTTACAGTCCGTCCCCATTAACCGCTCGGGCATCGACCCGGGAAGAATCAATTCCAAGCTTATTGATAATCCATGATCAACTTCCTTTCGTAGTACCCTACCCCCAGGGGAAGTCGAATCCCCGCTGCCTCCTTGAAAGAGAGATGTCCTGAACCACTAGACGATGGGGGCATACTTGCCCGACTGCCATCATACTATGATCATAGTATGAATAGTTTTTTGAAATTGTCAATATAAATATAATGGACTAATATGATCCAATTCGAAGGATTTTTCTGTCTTTCATTATTCCATCGCATTTTTTTATTTGTGATTTATATTTATGAATCGTTCATTCTAATCACCATTCCCCATATAATTCTATATAAAAATTCTTTTATTTAAAATAAAATTGAATTGCATTTTATTTAATTTAGAATTAAAATAATATACATAAATTTTGAAATTTGAATATATAGTTATATTAATTACATATAGAATATCAAATGAAAATAGTGATTAGAAGAAACGTCTAAAAAATGAAAAAACAAAAATAATAAATATTCGAAAAGAAAAAATATTATTTAAATCAAAAAATAATACGAAGGCTAGTACCCTTCGGGAAGTGATTGGTCTGCCATATGCTATAAACGGGATTAAACTCCATTTCTCATACTTTCACTCATTGATTCACTCATTGTTAAGATTAGATTAGGTAGGTATATTTAGATCTCACACTAAGCCACGAAATTCAAAAACGATAAATTTAGAAATCTGGGGAAGAGAGGGATAGGGATCAACAAGTTATTGAAAATT